CACTGAGCTACTGAGGAACAAGGGGAGATTCGACCTCCTAGAGTTCAACTCCCGCTCTCAACCCATGAACAATATGAGTCCGAAGCTTCTTTCGTAACTCCCGGAATTTCTTCGTAGTGACTCCGTTCCATGCCTCATTTCATAGGGAAGCCCAAAGTGGCTCTATTTCATTCTATTTCACTTCCTAGCACTTCCTATCATTTAATATCCATCCCTTTGGTCTTATTTACATAAGAGATGTCATTTATAGTCTATCTCTTTCTATATATGGAAAGTCAAGAAATTCTCATCGAAACATCGAGAAATTGTGCATATAGAAAACTCTAAAGAAAGAAAAAAAGGAGACCCATGCCATGATTTTCAAATCTTTTCTACCTTTTCTACTTAGTAGTCTAAGTTTCTCGATGAGGATAATTAATTCGGTCGTTGTGGTCGGACTCTATTATGGATTTCTGACCACATTCTCCATAGGTCCCTCTTAGATCTTCTTTCTCCAATCTTGGATTAGGGAAGAAGGAGATATTCGCGACTACTGGCGGTTTCATTATGGGGCAGCTCATGATCTTCATATCGATCTATTATCCACCTCTGCATCTATTCTTTCTTAGCTAAACGGGTGGAAGATCCATCCAATTTGGTTATATCATGGACTCGAAAAGCGGATCTGAATGTGACTGAAATGCACGATCTTCACAGGTATCACTTTTCACGATACCTAAAAGATGGAATAGCGATTTTCGAACCATTTCCTATACGAGAATGGTTTCCATTACTTTGAGAAATGGATTCTATATCAAACTATAGCTATTGCATTAAAGAAGAAAAGAAACTAATAGAAGTCGAAGACGCGGAATGGTAGTGAATAGAGAGAAAGATTCTTCTGATTTTCTTGTTCCTGAAAATATTCTATCTATCTCCTAGACGCCGTAGAGAATTGAGAATTTTCATGTCTTTCAATTCTCGTACTCGTAATTGGAAAGTTACGGAAGGAGGTCCATCATTTTGCAATGAAAACAACATAAAAAACTCTGGACAATTTCGAAATCAGGCCAAGCGTCTTAATACATATGCAAAAAAATTCATTATTGGCCCACCATTGATTAGAAGATTTAGCTTGTATGAATCGCTATTGGTTTGATACGAATAATGGCAGTCGTTTCAGTATGTTAAGGATACAGATGTATCCACAATTCATTTAGAGTTACTTAATAGCCTATTTCTTATACCATATCTCTATCCCGTGAAATTCTCGAGCCGAAAGATGGATGCATATGCTGTGTTTCATTTTGCTAAACGATATCAATTAAATGGTGTATCAATTCCATAAATTGGATATAGCAATAAATAAATCAGCAAAATTCTTTTATTTTAGATAGAAGAAATGTTTCTTCTATCTAAAATAAAAGAATGTACCCTTCTATCCAAATCCAATTTGCATCGATAAAATAAATCCAAATTCCAGTAGTGGATGAATAATTGCAAATTTTTGTGTGTACGAGATTAGAATAACTTCAAAATAACTGACATAATTTTTTATTTTTCCTGATCAGAAAAATACATGAAAAAGAAAGGAGGTAGAAAAATTTTGGGATTTATGGTTAAAGAAGAAAAAGAAGAAAACAGGGGTTCTGTTGAATTTCAAGTATTCAGTTTCACCAATAAGATACGGAGACTTGCTTCACATTTGGAATTACACAAAAAAGATTTTTCATCGGAAAGAGGTCTACGAAGACTTTTGGGAAAACGTCAACGTTTGCTGGCTTATTTGGCAAAGAAAAATAGAGTACGTTATAAGAAATTAATCAGTCAGTTGGATATTCGGGAGAAGTAATTTAATCGTTCGAATTTTTTTCTTATTTTATTAGTAGTCTTATAGTAGTCTTAGATTTTTCATTTTGATGAGCCTCGTTTTGAGGAATTCATGGAATAATCCATTTTCATGGAATAATGAATTAAGGAAGAAAGGATATGAGTCTACCGCTTACAAGAAAAGATCTCATGATAGTCAATATGGGCCCTCAGCACCCATCAATGCATGGTGTTCTTCGACTGATCGTTACTCTCGATGGTGAAGATGTTATTGATTGTGAACCCATATTAGGCTATTTACACAGAGGAATGGAAAAAATCGCGGAAAACCGAACTATTATACAATACTTACCTTATGTAACACGATGGGATTATTTAGCTACTATGTTTACAGAAGCCATAACGGTAAATGCACCAGAATTCTTGGAGAATATTCAAATACCCCAAAGAGCCAGCTATATTAGGGTAATTATGTTAGAGTTGAGCCGTATAGCTTCTCACTTGTTATGGCTTGGACCTTTTATGGCGGATCTAGGCGCACAGACCCCTTTTTTCTATATTTTTAGAGAGAGAGAATTGATATATGATCTATTTGAAGCTGCTACAGGTATGCGAATGATGCATAATTACTTTCGCATCGGAGGGGTAGCCGCCGATCTACCTTATGGATGGGTCGATAAATGTTTAGATTTCTGTGATTATTTTTTACGAGGAGTTGTTGAATATCAACAACTTATTACACGGAATCCCGTTTTTTTAGAACGAGTTGAAGGAGTCGGTTTTATTAGCGGAGAAGAAGCAGTAAATTGGGGCTTATCGGGACCGATGTTACGAGCTTCTGGAATACAATGGGATCTTCGTAAAGTTGATCCTTATGAGTCTTACAACCAATTCGATTGGAAAGTCCAATGGCAAAAAGAAGGGGATTCATTAGCTCGCTATTTAGTACGAATGGGTGAAATGAGGGAATCCATCAAAATTATTCAACAGGCTGTAGAGAAAATTCCTGGAGGCCCTTATGAGAATTTAGAAGTCCGACGCTTTAAGAAAACAAAGAATTCCGAATGGAATGATTTTGAATATCGATTTCTTGGTAAAAAACCTTCGCCCAATTTTGAATTGTCAAAGCAAGAGCTTTATGTAAGAGTGGAAGCTCCAAAAGGTGAATTAGGAATTTATCTGGTAGGAGATGATAGTCTTTTCCCCTGGAGATGGAAAATTCGTCCACCCGGTTTTATTAATTTGCAAATTCTTCCTCAACTAGTTAAAAAAATGAAATTGGCTGATATCATGACGATATTAGGTAGTATAGATATCATTATGGGGGAAGTTGATCGTTGAAATGATAATAGATAGGGTAGAGATAGAAACTATCAATTCTTTTTCGAAATCGGAATTATTAAAAGAAGTCTATGGACTGATATGGATTCTACCCATTTTGACCCTCCTACTGGGAATCACAATAGAAGTACTCGTAATTGTGTGGTTAGAAAGAGAAATATCCGCATCGATACAACAACGTATTGGTCCTGAATATGCTGGCCCCCTGGGACTGCTTCAAGCTATAGCCGATGGAACTAAGCTACTTTTTAAGGAGGATATCCTGCCATCCCGAGGAGATATTCCTTTATTTAGCATTGGACCTTCTATAGCAGTCATATCAATTTTATTAAGTTTTTTAGTTATCCCTTTGGGATATCGTTTTGTTTTAGCCGATCTTAGTATTGGTGTTTTTTTATGGATTGCCATTTCAAGTATTGCTCCTATTGGTCTTCTTATGGCAGGATATAGCTCAAATAATAAATATTCTTTTTCAGGCGGTCTACGAGCTGCTGCTCAATCTATTAGTTATGAAATACCATTAACTTTTTGTGTGCTAGCAATATCTCTACGTGTGATTCGTTAAAATAGGATCTTTTTCCTCCAAAATCCATTGAATATTTATCTTCCTTTTCTTATTCTCGGGTTGGTAAGTTAAACTAGATAGCTATATGAGTGAAACAAAACAACTTATTAATTTGTAGTAAAAAGAAAAAATCTCATTTCCTACGTACAAGAAAAAAGTTGAAGTAAACATAAGTAGTGTAAACTCTTTACCCCAAGGTTGAGATTTTTTGATTAGTCATCATATCTTGAAGCGGGCAAGAATAAAGGATTCGCGATATGGAATTCCATTACTAGAATATTCCGAGTTATTACTATAACTTATAATCATAAGGGGAATCCATCAAAAATTAGTGAGGGGTTAGGAACACTAAAGTACATAAAGGATTAGTAATGAGGGAATCTAAGACATTAGAGATTTTTCCTCATAAAAGGAATCATAATAAGGACTTGAAATTGGTGGAAATGATCAAGTAGTACTTTCTTCGGATTCCGATCCAGAGTATGTTCCCTTTCACTTGTTAAAGAAATGGCTATCAAGAACGAATTAATCCTTTATTCCTTTTTTCTTTTTAAGTACCCTTCCCCGGGGAAAGAAGAATAGGACAAAAGATATGGAATGCAATACAAAAAAAAGATATTTATTTATTTTTTCCTTCCTCTATTCATATTAATACAGAATTCCTCATGAATTAATGCCTAATTCTTTTCATTTATTAATTGCTATAACGAGTGTTTTATTCCAAGATTAAGTTATTACTGAACAAAGAAAAATTTTCATTATATTATAAAGGACGAGATCAATTCGGAAGCGCTTTTTCTTATTCTAGCAGACGGAATTCCTTTGGTCTAATTTAGGACTTTCCAATCGATTTTATCTTACCTAATTCTATCTATGCCCAGGGGGATAATACCGAAACGAAACAACCCTTTCCTTTTTTCTGATCATAGAGAAGCCGTATGAAGCTAAGGTTTCATGTACGGTTTTGGAATAGCGGTGGGAACTGTGATGTTATCATCGACTATGATTATCTAACAGTTCAAGTACAGTTGATATAGTTGAAGCACAGTCAAAATATGGTTTTTTTGGATGGAATCTTTGGCGTCAGCCTATAGGTTTTCTGGTTTTTCTAATTTCTTCTTTGGCAGAATGTGAAAGATTACCCTTTGATTTACCAGAAGCAGAGGAAGAATTAGTAGCAGGTTATCAAACCGAATATTCCGGTATCAAATATGGTTTATTTTATCTTGTTTCTTACCTAAATTTATTAGTTTCCTCTTTATTTGTAACAGTTCTCTACTTAGGCGGGTGGAATTTCTCTATTCCCTATATATCCTTTTTTGAATTTTTCCAAATGAATAAAATGGTTGGAATTTTGGAAATGACAATGGGTATCTTTATTACATTAACTAAAGCTTATTTATTTCTCTTCATTTCTATCACAATAAGATGGACTTTACCCAGGATGAGAATGGATCAGTTATTAAATCTTGGATGGAAATTTCTTTTACCTATTTCCCTGGGCAATCTCTTATTAACAACTTCTTCCCAACTTGTTTCACTATAAATAAGATAATACAATAACAGTAAGAATATTTTCAACACAAAAGTTCTCTCAAACAAGAGAAAGAAACATATCTTTTTCATAGATATTTAGAATATGTTCCCTATGGTAACTGGGTTCATGAGTTATGGTCAACAAACAATACGCGCTGCAAGGTACATTGGTCAAAGTTTCATAATTACCTTATCCCACACAAATCGTTTACCTATAACGATTCACTACCCTTATGAAAAATCAATTACATCGGAGCGTTTCCGGGGGCGAATCCACTTTGAATTTGATAAATGTATTGCTTGTGAAGTATGTGTTCGCGTATGCCCGATAGATCTACCCCTTGTGGATTGGAGATTTGAAAAGGATATTAAAAGGAAACAATTGCTTAATTATAGTATTGATTTCGGAGTTTGTATATTTTGTGGTAATTGTGTTGAGTACTGTCCGACAAGCTGTTTATCAATGACTGAAGAATATGAACTTTCTACTTATGATCGTCATGAATTGAATTACAATCAAATTGCTTTGAGTCGGTTACCAATCTCCATAATGGGAGATTACACAATTCAAACAATTAGGAATTCGACTCAAAGTAAAATAGACGAAGAAAAATCTTGGAATTCAAGAACGGTTACTAATTATTAGTTACTAGGATTTATCTTTTTTGTTAGAAAAATCCAATAGTTTTTTATTAACTATAAAGAAAAACGAATAACTACTGCTTATTGCAAATTATTCCTGATTTAAAATGAGAGTAGATTTTCGTGATGTCATTTCTAACTATACAACTTATATACAAAAAAATATCCTAATCCCTTTTTCCTTCCTTGAATCTTTTAGTTTTAGTCAGTTCATGAAAAATTTTATACTATTAATTTCTTCTTATCCATAATGGATTTACCTGGACCAATACATGAGATTCTTGTGCTATTTGGGGGATTTGTTCTTCTACTAGGAGGTCTAGGAGTAGTATTACTTACCAACCCAATTTATTCTGCCTTTTCGCTGGGATTAGTTCTTGTTTGTATATCCTTATTCTATATTTTATTGAATTCCTACTTTGTAGCTGTCGCACAACTTCTTATTTATGTGGGAGCTATAAATGTTTTGATCATATTTGCCGTAATGTTCGTAAATGGCTCAGAATGGTCTAAAAATAAGAATTATTGGACTATTGGAGATGGGTTCACTTCACTCGTTTGTATAACTATTCTTTTTTCACTAATGACTACTATCCCAGATACGTCATGGTATGGAATTCTTTGGACTACAAGATCAAACCAAATAGTAGAACAGGGTCTCATAAATAACGTTCAACAAATTGGGATTCATTTAGCAACTGATTTTTATCTTCCGTTTGAACTCATTTCCATAATTCTTCTAGTTTCTTTAATAGGTGCAATTACTATGGCTCGGCAATAAGAAATACTTAGAATTAGTCAAAATTCTTAGAATTTCAAATCTAAAATAAATAACTAAAGAATCACAATTTTGATTTAGTAAAACCCATCTACTGCCAACAAATACCTTCTTTTCTCTTTTGTTGTGTAACTGTTCTATTCTAATTAATGGAATCGGTTCAATTCTTGTCCTCATATTGAAATGAATCGAGATTGATAAGGAGTTAGTTAATGATGTTTGAGCATGTACTTTTTTTTAGTGTCTATTTATTTTCGATTGGTATCTATGGATTGATCACAAGCCGAAACATGGTTAGAGCTCTAATATGTCTTGAACTTATACTGAATTCAATTAATCTAAATCTCGTAACATTTTCTGATCTATTTGATAGTCGCCAATTAAAAGGAGACATTTTCGCAATTTTTGTTATAGCCCTTGCGGCTGCTGAAGCAGCTATTGGACTATCCATTCTTTCTTCCATCCATCGTAACAAGAAATCAACTCGTATCAATCAATCTAATTTTTTGAATAATTAGACATAAAATCCTCTAAACAAAGGCGCACATATAATAATAATATCAAATATTAAGATGAATAGAAATCTAATACTATTTTCTTCTATTTTCTTATTATTTTATTATTTTATAATATCTATTTTTTGATTAGGTTATTACATAGTATTCTTTTTTACTTATTGAATTTTTGCAATTCATTGATATTGCAATTTGAATATTGCAATAATTTATATTGAAAAGACGATAGCCAATAAATTGGCTAATTCGAATTCGTATGTACAATTCGTATAATTATGATTGTTGAAGCCAAAAATTCAAGTCTCTTGGCTCTTTTCACGCTTTCTCACAAACGGATTAAGAAATATATTGCATTATTTTATTTATTTATTTTTTATTTATTTATTTGTTGAAGTTTGGATAAACCATTGCTTCGTCTGGTGTCTACAATACATATGACTCATATAGTACTAATTTCATTTTTACCAGATCGAAAATTTTTATGTTGAAAAGGAAAATTTATAGATCCAATGTCACATTCCGTAAAAATTTATGATACATGTATAGGATGCACTCAATGTGTACGAGCTTGTCCAACAGATGTATTAGAAATGATACCCTGGGATGGGTGTAAAGCCAAGCAAATTGCTTCCGCGCCGAGAACCGAAGATTGTGTGGGTTGTAAGAGATGTGAATCTGCCTGCCCAACAGATTTTTTAAGTGTCCGCGTTTATTTAGGGCCTGAAACAACCCGCAGCATGGCTCTATCTTATTGATACGTTACAAAAAACTCCACTTGAATCGTCTGATTCCTCTTTACCGAGGAAGCCTGTGCTCGCTTATTTCGAGCACGGGCTTTTCTGGTCAAAACGTATCTTCTCTTTATCACTTTATCATGAGTTATTTTCCTTGGTTAACAATACTTGTTGTTTTGCCGATATTTGCAGGTTCATTAATTTTCTTTTTACCTCATAGGGGAAACAAAATCGTTAGGTGGTATACTATATCTATTTGTTTATTAGAATTCCTTCTAATGACTTATGCATTCTGTTATCATTTCCAATTGGAGGATCCCTTAATCCAATTAAAGGAGGATTCTAAATGGATAGATGTCTTTGATTTCCACTGGAGATTGGGAATCGATGGACTTTCATTAGGATCTATTTTATTGACAGGATTTATCACTACTTTAGCTACTTTAGCAGCTTGGCCAGTTACCCGGAATTCGCGATTATTCTATTTCCTGATGCTAGCAATGTATAGTGGTCAAATAGGATTATTTTCTTCGCGAGACCTTTTACTTTTTTTTATCATGTGGGAGTTAGAATTAATTCCTGTTTACTTACTTTTATCCATGTGGGGGGGAAAGAGGCGTCTGTATTCAGCTACAAAATTTATTTTGTATACTGCAGGCGGTTCCATTTTTTTCTTAATCGGAGTTCTAGGTATGGGCTTATATGGTTCCAACGAACCAAGATTAGATTTGGAAAGATTAATTAATCGATCATACCCTGCAACATTGGAAATACTATTTTATTTTGGCTTCCTTATTGCTTATGCTGTCAAATTGCCGATTATACCCCTACATACGTGGTTACCAGATACCCATGGGGAAGCGCATTACAGTACATGTATGCTTTTAGCGGGAATCCTATTAAAGATGGGAGCATACGGATTGATTCGGATCAATATGGAATTGTTACCTCATGCTCATTATCTATTTTCCCCCTGGTTGGTAATAATAGGAGCGATGCAAATAATCTATGCAGCTTCAACTTCTCTTGGTCAACGAAATTTCAAAAAAAGAATAGCCTACTCCTCCGTATCTCACATGGGTTTCATAATTATAGGAATTGGTTCCATAACCAACATTGGACTCAATGGAGCTATTTTACAAATACTATCCCATGGATTTATTGGTGCTACACTTTTTTTCTTGGCGGGAACGGCTTGTGATAGAATGCGTCTTGTTTATCTCGAAGAACTGGGGGGGATATCTATCCCAATGCCGAAAATTTTTACCATGTTTAGTAGCTTTTCAATGGCTTCTCTTGCCTTACCAGGAATGAGCGGTTTTGTTGCAGAATTAGTAGTATTTTTTGGACTAATTACTAGTCCAAAATTTCTGTTAATACCAAAAATGCTAATTACTTTTGTAATGGCAATTGGAATGATATTAACTCCTATTTTTTTATTATCTATGTTACGCCAGATGTTCTATGGATACAAGCTATTTCATGTTCCAAACGCAAATTTGGTGGATTCTGGACCACGAGAACTCTTTCTTTTAATCTGTATCTTTTTACCAGTAATAGGAATTGGTATTTATCCAGATTTTGTTCTCTCGCTATCGGTTGACAAGGTAGAGGCTCTCTTATCCAATTATTATCCTAAATAATTTTTTTTTACTAGTCCGCTCTATATTCCATAGTGGAAAAACCAAATAATTCAGAAAAAAGTAAAAAAGTCTAATTAGATCTATCTCGAATTTTTGAGAACCCTTTGAGAAGGCGTTCAAGGGTTCTCAAATCAAACAAAAATGGAAAAACTTGCATTTCACGAAGGTTTTATGTTATGTAATCATTTAGATGGTAATGTAAATGCACCATAACTATGTAAACCTATTCCTAATAGATTGATACCAAAATAGCAGATCCAAATTATAAGAAATCCTATCGAAGCTACAAGTGCGGAATTCGTACCCTTCCAATTTGGATTTGTTCTACTATGTAAATAAATTGCGAATATGGTCCAAGTAATAAATGCCCAAGTTTCCTTAGGATCCCAATTCCAATAGGATCCCCACGCCTCATTAGCCCATACTGCTCCACAAAGAATACCTATGGTTAAAAGGGTAAACCCTAGGCTAATGACACGATAACTCCAAGAATCCAAACGCTCAATTAATTGATATTTGTAATAATTTGGAAATGAAGGAAAAGAGGTGTTTTTTAAAGCACTTCTTTTTACATAGAAATATTCAATCTCACTAAACTCACTAAAGAAAAATGTTTTATTTAAAACATTTTTTTTCTTTTCTAAAAAGAAATTGAAATTCTTTCGAAATTTAATGATTAGAAGAGCGGCGGATAATAAGGATCCGCACAAAAGAGTTGCATAGCTTAGTAACATCATACTGACATGCATCATTAACCACTGAGATTGTAGAGCAGGTACTAGTATTGTGGATTGATGCATTTCAGTTAAAAGACCCGACGTGGCAAAGCCTTGCGTTAAAATAGTACTTGGCGTAGTTATTGTGCTTAAATCATTTTTAGAGTTCTGTATCTTAGGAATCGTATGAAGAATATACAGAGCCCATGAAAGGAAGATCAATGACTCATATAAATTACTTAATGGAAAATGTCCCGAAGAAGCCCAACGAGAAACTAAGAATCCTGTTATAGAGAAAAAAGTAGCTATCATTCCTTTTTCTGACGAATCACGTAATCCCCCAAGTTCACGAACTAATAAGGTTATCAAATGAATTGTAATCACAATTGAAATGGTTGAGAAAGAGATATGAGTTAGTATATGTTCTAAAGTTGCAAATAGCATAAGGAGAAGGTCCCATTACAAAATTGGAAATTTCGAATTGAATCCATTTTCTAATCTATTGTATTCTTTTTCGAGAATGCCGCCACTCGGACTCGAACCGAGATGCTTGAGCACTGCTTCCTAAGAGCAGCGTGTCTACCAATTTCACCATGGCGGCTAACTTTAAATAATAGGGAAGTTAAAAGAATAATAGTTATTTTCTCGCAAATCGTCGAGATTGGGAGAGTCCATAGAATTTAGGAACATTAGAATCTTCATTAAAATGGACTTCGTTTGGTAGTATCATTGGGGATTTTTTTAACAATAAACTCTTGCTTTGCCCAATAGAAACAAAGCTTGAAAGAGTTGGAACTGTTTTTTCTCAGTTGCAATATAGAACTCATTTTTTTCTAATTAGTTTCTCATTGAAATAAAAAAAAATCTTTCAATCTATCCATTAGAATTTCTATAATTTCATCATTAAATACAAAGAATTTTGGATTTTAGCAAAATTTCTAGAATGAAAGCCTTTATGCTCTTATTAATATGATTTACCAAGCCTAAACCTATTTTTTTGTGGATTTTTGATAAGATAGGTAGAAGTTGTAAGTCCTATTGCAAGAATACTCTACTTTTCATAATAGAATCCTCATATTTTATTATGAGGATTCTATTATGAAAAGTTCGTTGATAGGAAAAGAATACTTAGGACACAGTATACCAAAAACTTTTGTTCTATATATCAGAGGGGTTAGTTCTAAGAATATTGTACCGAGGAATTCGACACATAAAAGTACATTCATTAATTAATCCGAATTATTCATTTTAAATAATTGGAATTTCTTTGGGATAGGTCAATTCAGATTATTCCAAAACCAGATTATTTGTTTGTTTGTTGCCCAGAAAAACCCTTTGGTTTTGGATGCTCGCTACCGCTGGAAAATGATCTTGATTTTGCTAAAGAATAAGATTGTACTATGGAAAAATAAGTCTTTTTCTTCCAAAGATTTTTACGAATACGCTTTTTTGACATCGAAGTACGTTTTTTTGGAACTGCCATTCAAAAAGGAAATTACTTTTTTTCTAGTTGTATGTGAAAGACATCTATTGCCGCAAATCAATCCTTCTTTCTGTTTTTTCTTAGTATTTATACTTTTTCTTAGTATTTATACTTAGATACTGAACTGAAATTCTGAATTCTTTTTTACTTGATTTTCTCTAATGCGGATAAGACAAGAATTTTTTAGCATATTTTTCATATATATTTTATACTTTGTTTTAATAATATAGAATATATACAAAGGTTTTCTATTTAAATTAAATCAATTTATATATTAAGTATACTCCATATATAGATCTACGGCCTATCCCCCATATAAGATGGGGGGATAAAAGGAAGGGAAAATTCAAATAGTTAATTAAGTTCAGAATGGTATTCCATAATGGAATTCCAATCAAAACAAAAAAAATACTTAGTCTCTTAAATAAGACATTCTAAAACTTAGGTAATTCTAGTCATTAGGATTTCAGTTCTATATGAAGTAAGGAATATTCGATAATTTCCTATAAACATAGGTTTTCATTGGAATTCAATCAATCAGTTACGAAACATGAGAGCTGCTTCATCTTCATTTTAATAGAAAGAAATACAAAAATGAATAGAAAGTAAAATGATTCAATCCTTTTTTGTATTTTAACAAATATCCTTCTTTAGGTAATAACTAGGTAACAAAGTTATTTAATTAACTTTTTGAATTTAACCAAGTAAACCCATTCTTCATTTTTGATTATTTCAATGAGAGAAATTTGGAAAAATGAAGAATTCCAGTATTTTGTCTTATTCTTATTTTTTGGAATTCCTTCAGAAAGAGATAAGAATTGGTTTGGTGAATCGGAAACAATTTTATTTTATAGAAAAATTTCAAGTAAAAATTGCAATTTCTTTTCTTATGGAACATACATATCAATATGCATGGGTAATCCCTCTTCTCCCACTTCCAGTTATTATGTCAATGGGGTTTGGACTTATTCTTATTCCGACAGCAACAAAAAATCTTCGTCGCATATGGGCTTTTCCTTGTGTTTTACTCTTAAGTATAGCTATGGTATTCTCAGTTCACCTATCTATTCAACAAATAAATGGAAGTTCTATCTATCAATATCTATGGTCTTGGACCGTCAATAATGATTTTTCCTTAGAATTTGGATACTTGATCGACCCGCTTACTTCTATTATGTTAATACTAATTACTACTGTAGGAATCCTCGTTCTTATTTATAGTGACGATTATATGTCTCACGATGAAGGATATTTGAGATTTTTTGTTTATATAAGTTTTTTCAATACTTCCATGTTGGGATTGGTTACTAGTTCCAATTTGATACAAATTTATTTTTTTTGGGAACTTGTGGGAATGTGTTCCTATTTATTGATAGGCTTTTGGTTTACACGGCCAATTGCAGCGAGTGCTTGTCAAAAAGCTTTTGTAACTAATCGTGTAGGGGATTTTGGTCTGTTATTAGGAATTTTAGGTTTTTTTTGGATAACAGGTAGTTTAGAGTTTAGGGATTTGTTCAAAATAGCTAATAACTGGATTCCTAATAATGGGATTAATTCCTTACTTACTACTTTGTGTGCTTTTTTATTATTCCTTGGTGCAGTTGCGAAATCTGCACAATTCCCTCTTCACGTATGGTTACCCGATGCTATGGAAGGACCCACTCCCATTTCGGCTCTTATACACGCAGCAACTATGGTTGCTGCGGGGATTTTTCTTCTAGCTCGACTTCTTCCTCTTTTCATATCCCTACCTTTAATAATGAGTTTCATTTCTTTAGTAGGTACAATAACACTCTTCTTAGGAGCTACTTTAGCTCTTGCTCAGAGAGATATTAAAAGAAGCTTAGCCTATTCTACAATGTCTCAATTGGGTTATATGATGTTAGCTCTAGGTATAGGTTCTTATCAAGCTGCTTTATTCCATTTGATCACTCATGCTTATTCGAAAGCTTTATTGTTCTTGGGATCCGGATCCATTATTCATTCAATGGAACCTCTTGTTGGATATTCACCAGATAAAAGTCAGAATATGGTTCTTATGGGTGGTTTAAGAAAATACGTTCCAATTACAAGAACTACTTTTTTATGGGGTACGCTTTCTCTTTGTGGTATTCCACCTCTTGCTTGCTTCTGGTCCAAAGATGAAATCCTTAGTAATAGTTGGTTGTATTCACCCTTTTTTGGAATAATAGCCTCTTTTACTGCAGGATTAACTGCGTTTTATATGTTTCGGATATATTTACTTACTTTTGATGGGTACCTGCGTGTTCATTTTCAAAATTACAGTAGCACTAAAGAGGGTTCGTTGTATTCAATATCCTTATGGGGAAAAAGGATACCCAAAGGAGTGAATAGAGATTTCATTTTATCAACAACGAAGAGTGGAGTTTCTTTTTTTTCACAAAATAGATCCAAAATTCATGGTAATACAAGAAATAGGATAGGGTCCTTTAGTACTTCCTTTGGGGCTAAAAACACTTTTGTCTATCCTCATGAAACGGGAAATACTATGCTATTCCCTCTTTTTATATTACTGCTTTTTACTTTGTTCATTGGATCCATAGGAATCCATTTTGATAATGGAGTAATGGATAATGGAATAGCGGAGTTAACCATATTATCAAAGTGGTTAACTCCCTCAATAAACTTTTTCCAGGAAAGTTCTAATTCTTCCATAAATTCATATGAATTTATCACTAATGCAATTTCTTCTGTAAGTCTAGCTATGTTTGGTCTATCCATAGCATATATCTTCTATGGATCCGCTTATTCCTTTTTTCAGAATTTGGATTTAATAAATTCTCTTGTAAAAGAGGGTCCGAAAAAGTTTTTTTCGGATCAAGTAAAAAAAAAGATATACAGTTGGTCATATAATCGTGGTTATATAGATATTTTCTATACTAGGGTCTTTACCCTGGGTATAAGAGGATTAACTGAACTAACGCAGTTTTTCGATAAGGGTGTCATTGATGGAATTACCAATGGAGTAGGTCTTGCTGGTTTTTGTATAGGAGAAGAAATTAAATATGTAGGGGGAGGGCGAATATCGTCTTATTTATTCTTTTTTTTATGTTATGTATCCGTGTTCTTATTCTTTTTTCTTTCTTAACTTAAGGAATTCCCCCGTCTCCTGCCTAAAGAGCCCCCTTATTCCCCTTCCTATCTTCTTCCCCCATCTCTCCCCCTTTTCTACCATCTCTCTCTTTTTCTATCTCCCTCATTGTATAATAGTTCGGTT